TTCATGTACTGATTCTTGAATACCTACTATGGTAGAATATTCATGTGGTATTTTTTCAAATTTTGCACGGGTGATACATGTTCCTTCTATTTCCCCAAGCAAAGCTCTTCGCATCGCAATGCCTATTGTATCGGCTTGCCCTTTCATAAGTGGAGATAGAATAAAGCGTCCATAATAAAGACGCTTACTGTCTGCTCTTGATTCAACACACTTCCACTGTAGTGTCCGAGTAGATACTCTTACTTTCTCTCGAACCATAATAATATTATTTGATCAGATCATTGAATCGTTTATTTCTCTTGAAATCTCTTTTATTTTCATTTCTACACACGTCTTTTTTTAGGAGGTCTACAGCCATTATGTGGCATAGGGGTTACATCACGTACGAAATTTAATAGTATACCACTTCTACGAATAGCTCGTAATGCTGCATCTCTTCCGAGACCAGGACCTTTTATCATGACTTCTGCTCGTTGCATACCTTGATCTACTACTGTCCGAATAGCATTTCCTGCTGCGGTTTGAGCAGCAAATGGCGTCCCCCTTCTTGTACCATTGAATCCACAAGTACCGGCGGAGGACCAAGAAATTACCCGACCCCGTACATCTGTAACAGTCACAATAGTATTGTTGAAACTTGCTTGAACATGAATAACTCCCTTTGGTATTCTACGTATACTTTTACGTGAACCACTACGGGCATTCGTACGTGAACCAGTTCTTGGTCTAGATTTTGCCATACTTTATCATCTCATAAATAGAGATTCGAGATATATGGATATATCCATTTCATGTCAAAACAGATCCTATTTTTTTCATTGGGTCCTTTACATTAGAGAGCCCCTTTTCAAAAGATTATCCTTGTCTTTGTTTATGTCTCGGATTAGAACAAATTACTAGAATTCGTCCCCTCCTACGGATCAGTCGACATTTTTCACAAATTTTACGAACGGAGGCCCTTATTTTCATAGTTGTCGTTCCTTAACTTAATTCTGACTCTATTTATTGGAAGAAAATAAGTTTCTTGAAATGTTGAACCTCAAATTGTATCCCCATGAAGGGAATGCTGAAGTTGAAAAAACAACCTAATCATTCGAATCCTTGTTGTGGCATCTATAAATTATACGCCCTCTGGTTGAATCATAATGACTTACTTCAATTTTGCCCCTCCCCCCCACCGTATACGTATAAAACTCCGTCGGATCCTTCATGAACCATAACCTAGAATTAGATCTTCATTATTGAAAAACCCCGAGCATACATACCATTTAGAAGGAGAAGTGATTCATTAATGAAACCTTCATGAATCCATTTTTTTGTTCTTTCATTCTAGGTAAAAGCCCTAGAAGTATCACCTAATGTAGTAGGAATGATATCAACTAACCCACCCTTTTTCTTTTGACAAATAGGAAATTCCGGATCCAATTCGGATATCAGAAAGATTACCATATATAACACAAAATTTCTCCGCCGATTCTTTCGAGTCGAGCCTCTCGGTCTGTCATTATACCTCGAGAAGTCGAAAGAATTACAATCCCCATCCCGCCTAAAATTCTAGGAATTCGTTGATAGTTCGAATAGATTCGTAGGCCAGGCCTACTGATACGTTTTAAATTTAAAATAGTTCGATAGGGTCCTTTCCTATTCCTTCTATGTCGTAGGGTTAAAACCAAAAAATATTTGTTGTTTTCCTGATGCTTCCTCACGTTTTTGATAAAACCTTCTCTTAAAAGTATTTTAACAATGTTTTCCGTGATGTTAGTGGATGCTATTTGAATCGTCCCTTTTCTATTCATGTCAGCATTTCGTATAGAGGTTATTATGTCAGCAATAGTATCCCTACCCATGATAAACTAAATTTTGGGTTGCCTCCCATTTTTGATATAATCAACATGCTATTTTTTATTTATTTTTATATTTTATTTATTAAATTAAATAAAGGGATATGCGTCAGATACAACCTAATCCACTAATTAATCTATTTCATCCAAATACTATGTATAATAGAACTATATTACGTATGATCTCATCTTATAATACCTCAGGTGCTAATGAAACTATTTTAGTGAAATTTAACTGTCTCAATTCTCGGGCAATCGCACCAAAAACTCGAGTTCCTTTTGGATTTCCTTCTTGATCAATCACAACTGCAGCATTATCATCATATCGTATTATCATACCGTTGTCACGTTTAAGTTCTTTACAAGTACGTACAATTACAGCTCTGATCACTTCTGATCTTTCTAGAGGTGTGTTTGGTAATGCTTCCTTGATCACAGCAACAATAATGTCACCGATATGAGCATATCGGCGATTACTAGCTCCTATGATTCTAATACACATTAATTCTCGGGCCCCGCTGTTATCCGCTACATTCAAATGGCTTTGAGGTTGAATCATATCATTTTTTAATCTGTTCTTTCAATGTTAATGCAAAGGGCGAAGTAAAAAAAAAAGAAATATTGTTTGTCAAAAAGAAACCTGCAATTGTTTTTTTATCCCCAAGACTTCTTTCCTTTGGTTCTACGTTCCTATCCCGAAATCATAAATTGAGTTCGTATAGGCATTTTGGACGCCGCTATTGAAATAGCCTTTCTGGCTATATTTTCTGCTACTCCCCCCATTTCATAAAGTATTCTACCTGGTTTAACGACAGCTACCCAATATTCGGGAGATCCTTTACCCGAACCCATACGTGTTTCCGTAGGTCTTACTGTAACTGGTTTGTCTGGAAATATACGTATCCATATTTTTCCACCACGGCGCACATTTCTTGTCATTGCTCGTCGCCCTGCTTCTATTTGTCTAGATGTAATCCAAGCGGGTTCAAGTGCCTGAAGAGCATATTTACCGAAACAAATACGATTACCTCGATAAGATATTCCTTTCATTCTTCCTCTATGTTGTTTACGAAATCGGGTTCTTTTGGGGTTATAGTTGATGGTTCTTTCTCAATTCCACCTCTACTACAGAACCGGACATGAGAGTTTCTTCTCATCCGGCTCCTCGCGAATGAAACGATTCGAATTTTATAATCTTATGACAATATACTGAATCATGGATTCTTTGAGATTTCATCTAATCTATTAGAAATTTCTATATCTTGTTTGGATATATACTTAAATATGTATTTTTTTTCTAGATAATTATTTTTATTTATAGATAATGTCGTTTTTTTATAACGAATCTTTATTTTGTTTTGCCTTTGATCGATCATATTATCATATTGGATCGAACAAGATTGAGTAATGTAAAAGAAGATTGAGTAATCTAATAAAAACTTTCGCGGGCGAATATTTACTCTTTCAATATCTATTTTAGTTGTAGGGTTAGCTCATGAATTCTCGGAATAAATGAATTGGTCCCTGGTTCGTTCCGCCATCCCCCCTAATGAATTATTAGGATTCATTTTTCAATAGAATCTTACGTATTCATAGGTTCCATCGTTCCCATCGCTTCGCAATTAATGGTTAGGTTTGAATTCTATAATGGAGCCCCTCATGAAATTTGTTCTTGAGTCAATCTTCTCAGTCTTTATTGGCTCGATGCTCTTGATTTTTTTCTATGAATAGATTCATATAGTTATGGATGAATCAGTATTGATGCTTTATTACACTGCCTTTTATGAGATGACTCATAAACCTTACATATATTGGAATCCTATATCATTGATATTCTTTTTCTTTCTTTCTCTCAACCTTCCTTTTATCTGCATACTTTTTTTATATCATAATCAGATTGATTTTTTTTTATGCAAGAAAGATTTCAGTTGCTACAATGATATGACCAATATATCATATCTTGACTGCTTTTTTGTATCCAGATAATGTGAAACGATGAGTTGGTTATTAGTTCTATAGTTATTAGTTCACAGTAGGGGTCTGTCCATTTTTTTGGAATTCTATCCTATAAAAAAAACCAACGAGTCACACACTAAGCATAGCAATTATATGAAATCATCAATCAAATTTTTATTCAACCTTACAGAATTGCTTATTTTTTTGATTTAAGAGAAAAAGTTTTTTTTTATTCTATTTTTTTTTATCAATGGATATAGTGTAAAGAGTAAAGACAAGGAAAGTATTCTTATTCCCCATTCTTATTCCCCAAATATCCAAATTTTGATGCCTAATACTCCATAGACCGTTCGCACTCCATAGGAACAATAATCAATTTTAGCTCGAATGGTTTGGAGAGGAACCCTACCTTCTCTGATCCATTCGACACGTGCAATTTCTTTTCCGTCGATGCGACCTGCAATTTGTACTTGAATTCCTTTTGTATCTGCCTGTTCGGTTAATTCAATAGCCTTTTTTATTGCTTTGCGAAATGAAACTCTATTCTTTAATTGTCCGGCTATAAATTCTGCAAGAATATTAGGGTGCCCATAAGGGTTTGTAATTCTTGTGATAGCAATGTTGAGTTTTCGGTTCACACAATTAAGTTCTTTTTGTACATTCATCTGTAATTCTTCGATTCTTCGTGTCTTGCCTTCTAGTAATAACTTTTGGAATCCCATATAGATTATGACTTGAATCAGATCAATTCTTTTTCGAATTTCTATGCGTGCAATTCCCTCTACACCAGAGGATATTCTCATATTTTTTTGTATATAATTCTTGATACAATTTCGTATTTTTTGATCTTCTTGTAGACCCTCGGAATAATTTTTGGCTTGTGCAAACCAAATAGAATGATGACCTTGGGTTGTACCAAGTCTGAAACCAAGTGGATTTATTTTTTGTCCCATAATCCCCCACTATTATACATATAATGATATGTCATATCTGTGTACTTCTTTTTTTTTTTTCCATTCGGATTTTTTTAAGCAAAAAAGAAATCTTCTTCTTCATAGAAAGATGTATCTTTCAATACAATCCTTATATGACAAGTGGGTCTTTTTATTGCATAACTCCGTCCTCGAGCTCGAGGTTTTAATTTTTTCATAGTAGTACTCTCGTTGACTTCGGCTTTACTAATAACTAAACTTGCTTCATTGA